GATGTTGTAATATTACACTGGTTTTACGAGTGGTGCTAAAAAAGCGAATATTGGTAATACTATAATTAAAGCATAAATTTTTGGATTGTGTGTGTAATACTAAAATGATTACGATGAAGATATGGGCCATATGAGGCTATACCCCTATTCGAGATTTCCTGTTTCCGGGGGTTTGCAGGAATAAAAGTATCTCGGGACTTTGAAGGGGGTAGGGGGGTTTAAACGAGAGGGATTTAAGAGGAGGGGTAACCTAAAAGTATGTAGTTTATGCTCTAGAAATAGATATATGTAATTCTTCAGTAATGTCTTTCCAACATTCATTATATTTCTTTATTTCAAGAAAAAATGTGCAACCTTGTCAGCTAATACCGTGCGCACTCTGAAATGCCAAGTGAAAGGAAGACAAAAAAGGAACCAACTGCCCCCGTGGAAAGAACGCCCGGCTTGGTGGGTAACGAGTCGTATGATTTCCACCATTAACTTATGCAAGCGTCAATGAAAGTGTGAGGGTTAATAAATGTATGGACCTGAAGTAGGAGCCAAATGCCAGGAATAATTCACCTTTTAGGTAGCTACCCTCACAATAGGTGTTCCTGACCATCAAGAACCGTTAACCTTAAGTTATACACTGGTTGGTGGGCTCTTACTACATTAAAATGGTTTATTTGTTAGTTAATTGAGTCCTGGTATATCTTGACTTATGAGTTTCGTATTAGGTCTTAAATTTCGCTAACACTAATTCAGTTATAAGTAGATTTAAATGAGTGGTTTATGCTTACCTTAGGTAATATGTTTGGGGACTATGGTTTAAATATATATATGGTGATTATACATACTATGTCCTATAACATTACTATATATGTCTTACGTACATAATATGAGGATATTACATATATGTACTATCAGAAGATAGTTAAATGAGAGAATGTTGGCTTTGGGAGCCGATGGTGGGAGTTTGAGTCTCCTTTTTCTGAGCAGAAGGGAGGAGTTTAACCTCCGGCCGCCAGTTTACAAGACTGGTGCTCTTACATTGAGCTACTAATGCAAGTTCATTTGAGTATTTTATTTTCTGTTCAGCCTGCTGTGGGGATTAATACAAGGAAAATAAGAAAGTAAACAATTGATGCCACTTGGCCAATAATGATGTAAGGAGGTTCTACAGGCATCCCCCCAATTCAGGTGAGGATGAGTATGTCTGCTACTAAGGTTCAGAAGAGTAGTTGGCTAAGGGGTCGAAAGGTTAACCCTCGTTGCTTAGAGGTGTGTAGAAAGGGGACGAGCATTAAGATTAGGATGGAGGATAAAAGGGCTAGTACTCCCCCTAGTTTATTTGGGATGGATCGGAGGATGGCATAGGCAAATAAGAAATACCACTCGGGTTTAATATGGGGGGGTGTAATTAAGGGGTTTGCGGGGGTAAAGTTGTCTGGATCACTTAACAGGTTTGGGGAAAAAAGGGATAATGTGGTTAGACCAATGAGGAGGGCTGCAAAACCTAGGAGGTCTTTATAAGAGAAGTATGGGTGGAAGGAGATTTTATCGGCGTCTGAATTTAGCCCTGCAGGGTTGTTTGAGCCTGTTTCGTGAAGGAAGAGAAGGTGAACAAGAGTGGCTGCTGCTACAATAAAGGGCAGTAGGAAATGGAAGGCGAAAAATCGAGTGAGAGTAGCATTATCAACTGAGAACCCCCCTCAAATCCATTGTACTAGGTCATTACCTACGTAGGGAACTGCTGATATTAGGTTTGTAATTACTGTGGCACCTCAGAATGATATTTGTCCTCAGGGTAAAACGTAGCCGACGAAGGCGGTCGCTATAACAAGAAGTAGGAGGACTACGCCGATGTTTCAGGTTTCTTTATAAAGGTAGGAACCATAATAAAGCCCTCGTGCGATGTGGAGGTAGAGACAGATAAAGAAGAAGGATGCGCCGTTGGCATGTATATTTCGGATAAGTCAGCCATAGTTTACGTCGCGGCAAATGTGTGCTACTGAGGAGAATGCAGTGGCAATGTCGGAGGTGTAGTGCATGGCTAGGAATAGGCCGGTAAGAATTTGAGTGATTAAGCATAGTCCTAATAGGGAGCCGAAGTTTCATCAGACTGAGATATTTGAGGGGGCTGGGAGGTCGACGAGGGCGTCGTTAGCAATTTTAAGCAAGGGGTGTGTTTTGCGTAGGTTGGCCATTTTAAGGGTTTTTATAGTTGAATTACAACGGTGGTTTTTCAAATCATTGGTCCTGGTTGAAGTCCTGGTGAAAATTATGACTTATATGATGTCTACATTATTGCTTGGTTTAGTGCTTGGTCTTGTTGCAGTGGCTTCAAACCCCTCTCCTTATTTTGCTGCGTTGGGTTTAGTGGTTGTGGCTGGGATGGGTTGTGGGGTTATAATTAGTTATGGGGGCCCTTTTTTGTCTTTGGTTCTGTTTTTGATTTATTTGGGAGGAATGTTGGTTGTATTTGCATATTCAGCGGCTTTAGCCGCTGAACCTTATCCGGAGAGTTGGGGTAGTTGGTCAGTTGCAGTTTATGGGGGGTTTTATGTTGGGGCTGTGATTTTGTTATCTTTACTTTTTTGTGGTGAATGGTCTGAGCATTCTTGAGTACCTGTAGATGAATTGTCAGAGTTGTCAGTGTTTCGGGGTGATATGGCAGGGGTGGCTGTTATGTATTCATTAGGGGGGTGGATATTAATTATTAGTGCTTGAGTGCTTTTGTTAACATTGTTTGTTGTATTAGAGTTAACTCGAGGTCTTAGTCGGGGTGCCCTTCGTGTGGTTTAGAGGAGTGTTGATAAAAGCAGGGTTAGGGTAAGAGTGAAAAGCATAAGGAAGGTTTTAATTGCCCCTTTTTGGGTATTACTTGTTGAGGTGATAAGGGGTAGGTTTAGGGCAAAGGAGGCTTTAGGCCCAATTTTCTCCAATCATGTGAGGTCAATAATTTGTGAGGCGATGGTTTGGCCTAAGGTCAATGAGAGGTTGGGGGGAAGGCGGTGGATAATGGTGGGGAAAAATCCTAATATATTAGAGAATAGGTGAGGGGTACGTTTAGGGGTGATTGTGAATTGTTTAGAGGTGAGAAGGGCTAGGTCTAGGGCTACTAGGAGTCCAAAAATGGTGACAAGGAGTGCGGCTAGTTTGATGAGAAGGGGTATGGTTATGATGGGTGTGTTGGTAGGGGTCATGTTTGATGTGATAAGTAGCCCTGCAGTAATGCTTCCTCATGCTAGCCGTTTAATAGGGTTAATAATGGAGGGATTATTTTCGTTAATAGGGGAATGGGGGTTAAAACGGGGGGTTCCTATGGTGACAAAGTAAATTACTCGGAGGCTGTAGATAGCGGTGAAGGAGGTAGCTAGAAGTGTTAGGATTAGGGCTCAGGCGTTTAGGTATGAGGTGTTTAGTGCTTCAATGATTGCATCTTTTGAGAAGAAGCCTGCTAGGAAGGGGGTTCCTGTTAGGGCAAGACTTCCAAGGGTTAAAGAGGAAGAGGTGAAAGGGGTTAGTTGATGGATGCCTCCTATTTTGCGAATATCTTGTTCATCATTAAGGCTGTGGATAATAGAGCCAGAACAAAGGAAGAGTATGGCTTTGAAGAAGGCATGAGTGCAAATGTGTAGGAAAGCTAGTTGTGGTTGATTAAGTCCAATGGTTACTATTATTAGGCCTAGTTGACTTGATGTAGAGAATGCTACAATTTTTTTAATATCATTTTGTGTTAGAGCACAAAGGGCTGTAAAAAGGGTGGTTAATGCTCCTAGACAAAGGCAAAGAGTCAAGGCGGTAGTGTTATTTATTATAAGAGGGCTTAGGCGGATTAGTAGGAAGATTCCTGCTACGACTATTGTGCTGGAGTGTAGTAGGGCGGAGACCGGAGTAGGACCTTCTATGGCAGAGGGCAGTCAGGGGTGTAGCCCAAATTGGGCTGATTTTCCTGTTGCAGCTAGGATGAGGCCAATAAGTGGCAGGGTGAGGTCTTTACTTTCGGCGATAGCAAATATTTGAGTTATTTCTCATGAATTAAGGTTTATTGCGATTCAGGCTATTGCTAGTACGAGTCCAATATCCCCTACGCGATTGTAAAGTACCGCTTGAAGTGCTGCTGCATTTGCGTCTGCTCGACCGTACCACCATCCAATTAATAGAAAAGATATAATGCCGACTCCCTCTCAGCCGATGAATAGTTGAAACATATTATTAGCGGTAACTAGGGTGATCATGGCGATGAGAAACAGTAGAAGGTATTTAAAGAATCGGTTGATGTGTGGGTCTGAGTGCATGTATCATGAAGCGAATTCTAAAATAGATCATGTAACGTAAAGGGCAATAGGGGTAAAGATAATTGAGTATAGGTCGAATTTTAGGCTGATATTGATGTCAAAAGTTAATGAGTTTATTCATGATCAGGTGGTAATAATAGTTTCTGTTCCTTCATTGAGGAACAGGAAAAGAGGGATTAGGCTGGTGATGAAGGCTATTTTGATGGAGTTTTTAACTGATATAGTAGGTCAATTGTTTGGTAAGGGCGTGGGGGAAAGGGTTGAGATAATAGGGATTGTGAGTAGGGCAAAAATGATTAGTAAGCTTGTGGTTATAATTAATAAGGTAGGATGCATAGCTGCTGCTTGGACTTGCACCAAGAATTTTTGGTTCCTAAGACCAACGGATGAGCTGTTATCCTTCAGGAGCGGTCGAGTGAGCCTTGGGGTTTAACCAAGGGGGTAAAAATTAGCAGTTTTTATTGCGCTAAGGCCTCTCTCGGTGGGTAGGGGGTTTTTAACCTCCATTTTTAGAATCACAATCTAATATTTTATTTAAACTATACCTACAGAAAGTTCAGCCTCAGATTAATTCGGGCTTAAAAATGAGAAGGAGTAGGGGTAGAAGGTGGAGGGCTATGAGGAGGTGCTCTCGTGAGTGTGATGGTTCGAGGGAAATTAGGTGATTTGTTAATGGGCCTCGTTGAGTTATTAAAAACAGGTAGAGAGAGTATCCGGCCGTGACGAGGGTGCCTAATCCTGTTAATAAGAGGGTTCAGGGGGATCAGTTGAATGTTGAGGTAATAATAATTAGTTCTCCTATAAGATTAGGTAGGGGTGGGAGAGCGAGATTTGCTAAACTGGCGATAAACCACCAGGATGCTATAAGTGGGAGGAGTATTTGTATTCCTCGAGCAAGAATTATTGTTCGGCTATGTGTTCGTTCATAGCTAGTGTTGGCTAGACAAAAAAGTGCTGAGGATGTGAGTCCGTGAGCGATTATTAAGATTAGGGCCCCTATAAATCCTCAGGGTGTTTGAATGAGGATGCCGGCTGCGACTAAACCTATATGGCTTACTGAGGAGTAGGCGATTAGGGATTTTAGGTCTGTTTGTCGTAAGCAGATTGAGCCTGTTATGATAATACCCCATAAGGCTAGAATTAAGAATGGGTAGCTTAATTCTTTAGTAAGAGGTTCTAAAATAATTATTAATCGCATTATTCCGTAACCGCCTAGTTTTAAAAGGACTGCAGCTAGGATTATGGAGCCGGCGATAGGTGCTTCTACGTGAGCTTTTGGGAGTCACAGGTGGATGCCATAGAGGGGTATTTTAACGAGAAAGGCTAATAAGCATCCTGCTCATCATAGTTTGTCAGCGTATAGGGAGAGGTTGAGGGGGTTTGAGTATTGGATTGTTAGGAGTGAGAGGGTTCCGGTGTTGTTTTGTAGTAATAATAGGGATACCAGTAGGGGAAGTGAGCCTGCAAGTGTATAAAATAGAAAGTAAGTGCCTGCATTGAGTCGTTCTGCTTGATTACCCCAACGGGTAATAATTAGGAGAGTGGGGATTAGGGTGGCTTCAAATATAATGTAGAATATAATAAGCTCAGTTGCGCTAAATGCTAGAATTAGGAAAGTTTGGAGCAAGGTAATTAATATGATGTATGTACGTTGTCGGTTAATTGGGTCATTAGTTGAATGGTTTTGGCTTGCAAGAATTATGAGGGGGAGGAGTCAGCAGGAAAGGGTTAGTAAGGGAGTTGATAGTGGGTCTGTGCCTATAGTGGAATTTAGGGCAGTTCATCCTGTTTCGGAGGGTCATTTTATTCAGTGGAAGCTAAGTAAAGCAATGGTGAGGCTATGTATTAGGGCTGTTGGTCATAACCATTTAGGAGGGCTTAGTCAGGTTGTGGGGATTAGCATTAAAGTTGGGATTAGGATTTTTAGCATTGTAGGATGTTTAAGGCTTGAAGTCGGTCGGTACCGTGAGTGCGAGAGGTGGCCACTAGTAGTGCTAGGCCAGCGCTTGCTTCACATGCTGAGAAGGCTAGTAGTAGTATTGGAGAGGGGGCAAAATTAATGGAGCTTAATTGAAGGGTTCATAATGAGAGGGCCATATAAAGAGATAGTATCATTCCTTCTAAACATAGTAAGGCGGAGAGTAGGTGGGTGCGATGTAGTGCCAGGCCTATTAGGCCAAGAATAAAGGTGGTTGAGAAGGTAAAATGTACGGGTGTCATTAGGTGGGTGTGGAGTTTAACCACATGTTTATGAGCCGAAATCAAATGTTTTAATTAGACTAACCACCTATTCTGCTCACTCTAAACCTCCTTGGGACCACTCGTAAATTAACCCAAAGGTGAGAAGGGTGAGGACTGAGGAAGCCCAGGTGAAGGTGATTAGTGGGTGTTCTAGTTGAATTGCCCATGGGATGGGTAGGAGGAGGGCAATTTCGAGGTCGAAAAGAAGGAATAAGATGGCAATTAAAAAAAATCGGAGTGAAAAGGGTAGTCGGGCTGAGCCTAATGGGTCAAACCCGCATTCGTAAGGTGATAATTTTTCTGGGTCGGGGCTTATTTGTGGGAGCCAGAATGAGATGATGGCCAAGACAGTAGATAAGGTGGCAGTAATTAGGAGAACACAAGTGAGTAAGTTCATTATCTTTTCTTGGATTTTAACCAAGGCCGGGTGATTGGAAGTCACTCATACTAGTTGATACTAAAAAGATAAGATCCTCATCAGTAAATTGAGACATACAAGAAGAGTCAAACTACATCAACAAAGTGTCAGTATCAGGCAGCAGCTTCGAAACCAAAGTGGTGTTCTGATGTGAAATGGTACTGGATTTGTCGGATTAAGCATACTGCGAGAAAAGTGGAGCCAATAATTACGTGGAGACCGTGGAATCCGGTTGCTACGAAGAAAGTGGAGCCATAGACACCGTCAGCAATTGTGAAAGGGGCTTCGTAGTACTCTATGGCTTGAAGAAGTGTGAAGTAGAACCCTAAAAGAATGGTGAGTGTGAGTGATTGAATGGCTTGTTTTCGTTCTCCTTCTATAATACTGTGATGGGCTCAGGTAACTGTGACCCCTGAAGCTAAAAGTACAGCTGTGTTAAGTAGGGGGACTTCGAATGGGTCGAGGGTAAGAATTCCTGTGGGAGGTCAGCAGCCTCCTAACTCCGGAGTGGGAGCGAGGCTGGAGTGGTAAAAGGCTCAGAAAAACCCCAGAAAGAAGAAAACCTCTGAGGTAATAAAGAGAATTATTCCATAACGTAGGCCTTTTTGTACGGGGGGAGTATGGTGGCCTTGGAATGTTCCTTCTCGAATAATGTCCCGTCATCATTGAAACATGGTAAGGAGTAAGAGGAGGAGGCCTAGGGTTATTAGGATAGTGGAGTTGAAGTGAAATCAAATGGCTAGGCCAGATGTTATTAGTAGGGCGGCAATTGCGCCCGTTAGGGGTCAAGGGCTTGGGTCAACTATGTGGTATGCGTGTGCTTGGTGGGCCATTAGACGTTTTCTTGAAGGTAAAGGCTTAGAAGGAGTACAAATACGTATGCCTGAATTATGGCTACGGCGACTTCTAATAGGGTAAGTAAAAAAAGTAATACGGTTGTTAATAGGGCTACTGTTGGTATGAGGGGAAGAAGGACGAAGGCTGCTGTAGCAATAAGTTGAATAAGCAAATGTCCGGCTGTTAGGTTGGCAGTGAGACGAACACCTAAAGCCAAGGGGCGGATAAAAAGGCTGATTGTTTCGATAATAATGAGAATAGGGATAAGAGGGGCAGGGGTTCCTTCTGGGAGTAGGTGGCCGAGCGAGTGTGTGGGTTGATTTCGTATGCCAATAATCACAGTTGCTAATCAAAGGGGTACTGCTAGTCCTATATTTAATGAGAGTTGGGTGGTAGGTGTAAAGGTGTAGGGTAATAGGCCTAATATGTTAAGTGATAAAAGGAAGATTATTAAGGATGAAAACATAAGGGCTCATTTGTGTCCTTGAGGGTTAATAGGAAGGAGGAGTTGTTGGGTAAATTGGTTAATAAGCCATCCCTGAAGGGTTAATAGGCGGTTATTAATTCAACGTGAGGAGGGGGTTGGGAATAAAATTCATGGAAGTGTAAGGGCTAATGCCATTAAGGGAATTCCCAGGAATATAGGGCTTATGAATTGATCAAAAAAGTTTAGTGCCATTGTCAGTTTCAAGAAAGGGTTTTAGGGGTTTTGGCGGCCTGTGGGTTAGGCTCATTGGTGGATTTATGGGAGAGAATTTTGGGTGGGAGAATAGTTGTAAGAACTAATCATGAGAAGACAAGAATAGCGAATCAGGGATAGGGGTTTAATTGTGGCATATCGCTAGGGGTGGTTGGGAATCACCAGTTTTTAGCTTAAAAGGCTAACGCTAGACCCTGTTTAGCTTCTTAGCGAGGCATCTTCAAGTAAAAGTGAGGACCAGTTCTCAAAGTGTTCAAGGGGGACTGCTTCTACTACAATAGGCATAAAGCTGTGATTAGCACCACAGATTTCTGAACATTGTCCGTAAAATACGCCTGGTCGTGATGTAATAAAAGCTGTTTGGTTGAGTCGGCCTGGGACTGCATCTATTTTAATACCTAGTGAAGGCACAGCTCATGAGTGAAGCACATCTTCTGCGGAGACAAGCACTCGGATGGGGGATTCCACTGGAATAACTATTCGATGGTCGGCTTCCAGTAGTCGGAATTGACCAGGGGTGAGGTCTTGGGTTGGGATTATGTAGGAGTCAAAGGCTAAGTCTTCATAGTCAGTGTACTCATAACTTCAGTACCATTGGTGTCCAACTGCTTTAATTGTTAAGTGGGGATCATTAACTTCATCTATGAGGTAAAGGATGCGAAGGGAGGGTAGTGCAATAAGGGTTAAAATAATTGCAGGGAGTACGGTTCAAATGATTTCGATTTCTTGGGAGTCGAGTAGGAATTTGTTTGTTAACTTTGTGGTGACTATGGCAACAATAATGTAGAGCACTAAAGTACTAATGAGGAATACAATTATTAAGGCGTGGTCGTGAAAGTGAAGTAATTCTTCTATTACAGGTGATGCTGCGTCTTGAAAACCTAATTGTGAGGGGTGAGCCATTGTTTAAGATGTGCGAGGGTTTAACTCACAATTCTGTCTTGACAAGGCAGTGTAATATTTTACTAACATCTTATGAAGAAAGTGGCAGAGTGGTTATGTGGTTGGCTTGAAACCATCCTATGGGGGTTCAATTCCCTCCTTTCTCGTTAGTTTGGTTGCACTTGAACAAATGCAGGCTCTTCAAATGTGTGGTAAGGGGGAGGGCATCCGTGTAGTCATTCGACATTTGTTGCAGTTAATTCGACGGATGCAACTTCTCGTTTAGCAGCAAATGCTTCTCAGAGAATGAAGAGGAACATGATGACGGCGACTAGAGAGATTAGTGATCCAATCGAGGAGACAGTGTTTCAAAGTGTGTAGGCATCAGGGTAGTCTGAATATCGACGGGGTATGCCGGCTAGGCCTAGAAAGTGTTGTGGGAAGAATGTGAGGTTAACACCTGCAAATATGACGCCGAAGTGGATTTTTGTTCAAGTATTGTGCAGAGTGTAGCCTGTGAACAAAGGAAATCAGTGTACAAAGCCTGCTATAATGGCAAAAACGGCACCCATGGATAAGACATAGTGGAAGTGTGCTACAACATAATATGTGTCGTGAAGAACAATATCGAGGGAGGAGTTTGCTAATACGATACCGGTTAAACCTCCAACTGTAAACAGGAAGATAAAGCCCAGAGCCCAGAGCAGGGGAGTTTCTCATTTGATGGCTCCTCCATGAAGGGTGGCTAATCAGCTGAATACCTTAACGCCCGTAGGGATGGCAATAATTATTGTGGCTGAAGTGAAGTAGGCTCGTGTGTCGACGTCTATGCCTACTGTAAATATGTGATGGGCCCATACGATAAACCCAAGAAGACCAATTGCTATTATTGCTCATACCATCCCCATGTAACCAAAGGGTTCTTTTTTCCCTGCGTAATAGGCTACAATGTGGGAAATTATTCCAAACCCTGGAAGGATGAGGATGTAGACTTCTGGGTGTCCGAAGAATCAGAATAGGTGTTGATAAAGGATTGGATCTCCCCCTCCCGAAGGGTCAAAGAAAGTTGTGTTAAGGTTTCGGTCCGTTAGTAGTATGGTGATACCCGCTGCTAGAACAGGGAGAGATAAGAGGAGTAATACGGCAGTAATTAAGACAGCTCAGACAAAAAGAGGTGTTTGGTATTGTGAGATTGAGGGGGGTTTTATATTAATAATGGTGGTAATAAAATTGATAGCTCCGAGAATTGAGGACACACCTGCTAAGTGAAGAGAAAAAATTGTAAGGTCTACAGAGGCCCCTGCGTGAGCTAGATTTCCTGCCAAAGGAGGGTATACAGTTCATCCGGTTCCAGCCCCTGCTTCAACTCCGGAGGAGGCAAGTAGAAGTAGGAAGGAGGGGGGCAGAAGTCAGAAACTTATATTGTTTATTCGAGGGAAGGCCATGTCGGGGGCTCCAATTATTAAGGGCACTAGTCAGTTGCCGAAGCCTCCAATCATGATTGGTATGACTATGAAGAAGATTATAACGAAAGCATGGGCCGTGACGACTACATTATAAATTTGGTCATCTCCCAGTAGAGCTCCTGGTTGACTTAGTTCTGCTCGGATAAGTAGGCTTAGTGCAGTGCCCACTATTCCGGCTCATGCACCAAATACTAAATATAGGGTGCCAATGTCTTTATGGTTTGTTGAGAAAAATCAGCGAGTGATTGCCACAGGTAGGATGGCTGAGTAAGCGGTGGATTGTAGACCCATAAACAGAGGTTTGAGCCCCCTTCTTACCAAGCTCTGAGGTGTTAACATGTAAGATTGCAAATCTTAAGTGGCATATTGACGTTTGCCGGGGCTTTCCCCCGCCTCTTGCCTCCTGAGGGAGGCGGGGGAAAGTAGATGGATGCTCGCTGGTTTGGGCGCCTAGCTGTTAACTAGGAGATTGTAGGATCGAGGCCTTCTCATCTAGTAAGGTTTTAGCTTAATTAAAGTGTCTGTTTTGCATACAGGAGATGTGAGTTAGTGTCTTGCAAATCTTATCAGGAGTTAGGGGATTTTCACCGCTACTTAGGGCTTTGAAGGCCCTCAGTCTGTTGTGTTAACTTAAACTTCTATTTAGTTGGTGAGGGTTAAGATGGTAGGGAGGATGGGAAGTAATATTAGAGAACAGGTGGAGAAGATACTCAGTAGGAGTGTTGATTGAGGTGTTTGAAGGCGTCAGGGAGTAGTCCCTGAGATGTTGTTTGGAGAAATGGTAAGTGTTATGGCATAGGATAGTCGTAGGTAGAAGTATAGACTGAGTAGGGCTGAGAGGGCTATTACAGTAGCTACTGGGGTTAAATTTTGTTTTGTTAATTCTTGTAGGATTATTCATTTTGGGCCAAAGCCTGTGAGGGGCGGTAGGCCTCCAAGGGATAATATAATGAGGGGGGTGAGGGCGGTGAGTGGGGGGGATTTAGATCAGGAGATTGCTAATATATTGATGGATGTTGAGTTATTGATTTTAAATAGGTTGAAGGCAGAGAATGTCATTGCTATATATGTAAGCAAGGCAATTAATGTTAAGGATGGGGAGTGTTGGAGGATGAGGATTATTCAACCTAGGTGTGCGATTGAGGAGTAGGCTAAAATTTTTCGGAGTTGGGTTTGGTTAAGCCCTCCTCAGCCTCCTACAAGGGTTGAAAGAATTGCAAGGGTGGAAATAATAGTTGGGTTTTGGGCTGGTATTTGCATTAAGAGGGCGAAGGGGGCTAGTTTTTGTCAGGTGGAGAGAATTAGGCCTGTGTTGAGGTCTAGGCCTTGAAGTACTTCAGGAAGTCATGTGTGTAGGGGGGCAAGTCCAATTTTTAATGCGAGTGCTGTTGTGATTAGTGTAACTGGCAAAGGGTGGGATAATTGATTAATGGCTCATTGGCCTGTTAGTCAGGCATTTATTGAACTGGCGAAGAGGATTATAGCTGCTGCAGTGGCTTGGGTAAGAAAGTATTTGGTGGAGGCTTCTACTGATCGGGGGTGGTGTTGTTGTGCTATTAAGGGAATAATGGCTAGGGTGTTAATTTCTAGTCCTATTCATGCTAGCAATCAGTGTGAGCTTATGAATGTAATTATTGTACCTAAGCCTAGACTGGAGACAAGGATTATGAGGATGTAGGGGTTCATTAGTAAAGGAAGGGGTTTAACCTGCATTTTTGGGGTATGGGCCCAAAAGCTTATTTAGCTTACTTTACTTTAGGAAGTGGTGTAGTGGAGGCACCAAGAGTTTTGATCTCTTTAGTGGGGTTCGAATCCCTCCTTTCTAAGGAGCTGGGAGGACTTTAACCTCCATAATACACTCTATCAAAGTGGTCCTAGTATTCAGGCACAGGTCCTTAGAGTTGGGGCGGGAGCCCTGCGAGTGCAATTGGAAGGGATAAGTGTCAGATGACCATGGCTAGTGTGAGGGGGAGGAAGTTTTTTCAAATGAGATGTATTAATTGGTCATAGCGGAATCGTGGGTATGAGGCTCGGACTCATAGGAAGAGAATGGACAGGATTGTTGCTTTAATTATTAGGTTGGTGGTAGTCAATTCGGGTAGCGAGGGGATGTGGGATGCACCTAGGAAAAGGGTGGCTGAGAGTGTATTTATTAATAGGATGTTTGCATATTCTGCAAGGAAAAAGAGGGCGAAGGGTCCTCCTGCATATTCTACATTAAATCCTGACACAAGCTCAGATTCTCCTTCTGTGAGGTCAAAGGGTGCGCGGTTGGTCTCTGCTAGGGTGGAGGTGTATCATATTACTGCTAAGGGTCATGCTGGGATGATAAGTCATACAGCTTCTTGTGTAACACCAAATGCTTGAAGGGTGAAGTCTCCGGTGAAGATAATGGATGCTAGGAGGATTAACCCCAGGCTTACTTCATATGAGATGGTTTGGGCTACGGCCCGTAGGGCCCCAATTAATGCATATTTTGAGTTTGATGCTCATCCTGAGCCAAGAATGGAATAGACTGCGAGGCTGGATAATGCGAGAATGAATAAAATGCTTAGATTGATGTTGGTGATAGGGTAGGGCATGGGTAAGGGAGCTCATAATGTGAGTGCGAGGGTAAGTGCAAGTATTGGGGCTAACAGGAATAGGATGGGGGATGCTGTAGAGGGGCGTACTGGTTCTTTAATAAATAATTTTAGTCCGTCGGCAATTGGTTGAAGTAGGCCGTATGGCCCTACAATATTAGGCCCTTTGCGGAGTTGTATGTATCCTAAAACTTTTCGTTCGATAAGGGTTAAGAATGCTACTGCGAGGAGTACTGGGATGATGTAGGCTAAGGGGTTGATAATGTGTGTCAATAGGGCAGTAATCATGGTTAGGGAGAGGATTTGAACCTCTGTTTAAAGGGCTTAGGTCTTTTGCATTGTCCGGGCTCTGCCACCTTAACATGTCGTTATTTACGAGTAAGGGTTATGCCCTGCTACCTGTTTTAGATGTCTTCATCAGGTAGGGGTGAGGCTTACTTTGAGCATTGGCCCCTTCTTCTCGGTCCTTTCGTACTGGAGAAGGTCATATCATAGATAGAAACTGACCTGGATTACTCCGGTCTGAACTCAGATCACGTAGGACTTTAATCGTTGAACAAACGAACCATTAATAGCGGCTGCACCATTGGGATGTCCTGATCCAACATCGAGGTCGTAAACCCTCTTGTCGATAGGGACTCTGAAAGAGGATTGCGCTGTTATCCCTAGGGTAACTCGGTTCGTTGATCGGCTTTGCCGGGTCTAAAGGTCAAATGTTTTGATACTTAGAGCTGATGCTCGTGGTTTTAAGGATTCCTCGTTCCTCGCGGGGGTTAGGTTTTACTCCGCGGTCGCCCCAACCAAAAATATGTGGGTAAGGTTTACTTAGTTCATTCTTTTAGCCAAGGTTTTTAACGTAGGTTACCCACCCATTTAAAGCTCCATAGGGTCTTCTCGTCTTATGTTGTTACACCCGCTTCTGCACGGGGAGATCAATTTCATTGACTCGGATAAGGAGACAGTTAAGCCCTCGTCGTGCCATTCATACAGGTCTCTATTTAAAAGACAAGTGATTGCGCTACCTTTGCACGGTCAAAATACCGCGGCCGTTAAACGTTTAGTCACAGGGCAGGCGGGACCTCTTATTTTGGTTGGACAAGAGGCGATGTTTTTGGTAAACAGGCGAGGCTAAATATGTTTGCCGAGTTCCTTCTTTTCCGTTTAGTCTTTCCTTGTTAGCACTCTGGTGTAAGGTTAACGGTGTAGGGTTGATGTTTTTTCTTGTTTATTTGTTTTCAATTCCCTCTGGTTTTGGGGCCGTTATTTTTCGGTGTGAGTTCGTTCCGAATTACACTTGTGGTAGGAGAAGGTCTTAGCCTTCTTATTACTCATATTAGCATGATCCCTCCCTCAGTAGTTGTGGGATGGTCTGATAGTTTTAGGGGGTTAAGAGGGGTTATCTGAATTTATGGGGCGTTGATGCTTGAGCTTTAACGCTTTCTTATGAGATGGCTGCTTTTAGGCCCACTGAGGCATTAACCTTTAATGTGGTTGTGATCTTTACCCTCCTGAAAAAGTTGTGTCTTATATCAAAAGGGCTGTACCCCTTTTGATTAACTCTGCTCACTTCTCTTGGTTCTTATAGTTGTATTGGTTGAGATGGGAAGTAAGTAGGCTGAACTTCTATCCATTTCTCAGACAACCAGCTATAATCTAGTTCGGTAGGTTTATCACCTCTACTCGGAGCTCTCCCCAGTCTTTTGCCACAGACACGGGTTTGCCCTATATTTAGGCTGTCTCGGAGTAGCTCACTTGATTTCGGGTGTTCAAACTTAAGTGCTCTTTGCTTGATGCTTACTTGCTAAATCATGATGCAAAAGGTACGAGATTAAAACTCTGCTTTTATTTACTTGGCTGAGTTATTTCATTTCTCTTTCATCTTTCCCTTGCGGTACTTATTCTATGGCTCCTAGTTCCTTTTCTGTCTCCCATACTTGGGGGGAAAAATGGTTTGTTTAATTATTTGTTAGTGCTTAAGGGGGTATAAATAGTTTTATATTGCTTTATAGTTAGGGGCTAGCTTTGAGGTATCAGGGCAGTCCAAGTTGCATGGACGACTCCTCAGTGTAAGAGAGGTGCTTTAACTTTCTTAGCTATGTCCTGTATTCCAAGTGCACCTTCCGGTACACTTACCATGTTACGACTTGCCTCCCCTTTAATAAGTTGTTGTATTAGTTATTATAAGGTTAGATTAGGGGAGAGTGACGGGCGGTGTGTGCGCGCTTCAGGGCCAATTTCAAAAGGACACTCTATTTCCTTTTTACTGCTAAATCCTCCTTTAGGTTTATGTTTTCAATAAATCATCCGTTGTTCATCAGTAGATGAATGTAGCCCATTTCTTCCCCTCTCATTTACTACACCTCGACCTGACGTTTAAGGTTGTACCAGTTGTGCTCACTATAAGGCCTTCATAGGGTAAGCTGACGACGGCGGTATATAGGCGGAAATAACAAGGGAGGGTGAGGTTTAACGGGGGGTATCAGTTCTAGAACAGGCTCCTCTAGGTGGGTCTAAAGCACCGCCAAGTCCTTTGGGTTTCAAGTTGGTGCTTGTAGTACCCGGGCGGATATGTGGGTAAGTTGTTATCAATGTTTACGGCTATGCATAGTGGGGTATCTAATCCCAGTTTGTTTCGTAGCTTTCGTGGGCTCAGAAATATTAAAGCCACTTTCGTAGTGGGTTTTCATATCTTCGGGTGCGTATAACAGCCTTGAAGAGGTTTAGCTTTAGTTACTTTTGTGTCTTAACCACTCTTTACGCCGGTTTCTGTCGGCTTGGGCCTCTCGTATAACCGCGGTGGCTGGCACGAGTTTTACCGGCCCTTTTAGCTTTAACTAAGTCGAGTTTACACTCATGGCTTAATGTATATCACTGCTGAACTCCCTTGGGGGTGTGGCTAAGCAAGGTGTTATGGGCTACAGTAGTGTGCCTGATACCAGCTCCTTGACCTCATAAGAGGGTTAAGGGCATTCTCACGGGGGTGCGGATACTTGCATGTGTAAGTTTAGCTTCAGGCGACAGCAAAGCTAGGACCAAGCCTTTGTGCTTTCGGAACTTTCCAGGGTTCTTCTTAACAGCTTCAGTGTTATGCTTTAGTTTTAAGCTACGATAGC